TTCTTCTCATCCGGCTCAAGTAGTTACATCAAATCAAATAAAAGAGTTCTCGCTTTCAAATTCTATAAAACCTCTAACTACTCTTTACTCAAGTTTTCAATTAAGACCAAGCAAAACAACATTTCATTGATTCTTTTTCTTTTTTATTTAGTATAAAGAACTCAGAAAATCGAAATAAAAAAGAAAAAAAAAAAAAATGTTCAATTTTTGAGTAGTCTACTTCCCTTCGAAGGAAAAATACCTACCTTTAATTAGTTAATTAAAAGGAATACCTTGGAATTCATAAGGGATTGACTTGTCTTTGTATTGTTCCATTCGATCTTTTAGGTCCCTACTTCACCTCGACGGTTATCCCATGATGTACTTAAAGCCTATATGCGATGGATAGACTCCTGCAACCATGACATATTTGCTTATTTGAACATAATTATATTTTTTTTTCACGAGGTAGAAACTCAAAATTCCTTTTTTTTTTTTATTACTAAATCGACCATAGACCAATTCCCTTTTTATTTTTTAGTATTGAATATACTCATAATTCTGAGCTTCATGTTACTCCTTCCAAGAGACATGTCAGATCCGGGGCATTCCAATTTGATTGAATGGGATGACAGTTTCGCAGTATGAATCTGTAAAATAAAAATTTGGATCAAATCACACATCGCAATATACTAATCCTTCTAATTCTTTGAGAGGCTTATCTAAAAGATTCGCGATATAACTAGGAAGACGTTTCAAATACCAAACATGTGTTACTGGGCATGCTAGTTTGATGTATCCCATTTGATACCTTCGTACTCGAGAATCAATAAATTCGACTCCGCATTGCTCACAAAATTTTGAATCTTCTTTTTGATCTCCGATTACTCGATAATTTCCACAAGCACAAATCCCGCTTTTTATAGGTCCAAAAATTCTTTCACAAAATAATCCATCTTTTTCAGGTTTATTGGTTTTGTAATGAAAAGTATAGGGTTTTGTCACCTCTCCAACTATCTCTCCATTTGGTAGGATTTTTTTGGCCCAAGCACTTATTTGTTGAGGAGAAACTAATCCAATTCGGAGTTGTTGATGTTTATACCGATCGATCATAAAAGAAATTTTCTGATTAATTCAGATTAAGCTTCCTTCCTATTAATCTGGAAGTTCTTTTCAGATACAAGGAAATAATTCAGTTCCAAAGCCAAAGATCGTAGTTCTCGAACGAGCAATCGAAAAGATTCTGGAGCATCCTCAGGTTTAGGTATTGTTCCTCCAATGATCGTAGTACCAAGTACTTCTTGCCGAGCTCGAATATGATCAGACTTATAAGTAAGCATTTCTTGTAAAATATGAGCAACACCAAAGCCCTCTAGAGCCCAAACCTCCATCTCTCCCACCCGTTGTCCCCCTTGCTTGGCCCTTCCTCTAAGGGGTTGTTGTGTAACAAGTGCATAATGCCCACTGGAACGTCCGTGTATTTTATCATCAACTTGATGAATTAATTTCAAGATATAAGGCTTTCCTATTATAACGGGCTGTTCAAAAGGATTTCCTGTTCTTCCATCAAATATTCTGCTTTTTCCCGGATACTCAGGTTCAAATACCCATGGACTCGCTGTTTGCTTACTGGCTTCATATAATTCAGAAAAGACTAGTTTTCTCGAAGCCTCTTGTTCATATCTCTCATCAAAAGGGACTATTCGATAATGTCTATCTAGGAACCCCCCCGCTAACCCAAGTGAGCATTCAAATATTTGTCCTACATTCATTCGTGAGGGTACTCCCAATGGATTGAAGATCATATCAACAGGTCTGCCATCTTGCAAATAGGGCATATCTCCTCTAGGCAAAATTTTTGAAACGATACCTTTATTTCCGTGTCTTCCAGCTACTTTATCGCCTACTTTGATTTCACGTTTCTGTGAAATATATACACGAATCGTTTCTGGATTGTAACTGGAACCTCCTTTTTTCTGAATCCATCTCACATCAATAACTCGACCCCTACCACCTATAGGTAGTTTTAGACAAGTTTCTTTTGAAGTGGATACTTGAATGCCAAGTATGGCTCGTAATAATCTATCTTCGGGGGCATATGATGATTCTTTTGCCATCTGAGGCGTTAATTTACCTACTAAAATATCCCCCGTCTCCACCCAAGATCCCAGCAGTACAATTCCTTTTTTGTCTAAATTGCGGAGTAAGTGGGCTTCTAAATGTGGTATTTCATTAGTTATTTTTTCAGGTCCGTGGCTTGTCACATGAGTTTGAATTTCATATTTGCGTATGTGAAAAGAAGTATAAATATCTTCGTATACCAGACGCTCGCTAATTAGTACCGCATCTTCAGAATTGTAACCTTCCCATGGCATATAAACTACTAATACGTTTTTTCCCAAAGCAAGTTCGCCACCAACTGTAGCAGCACCGTCCGCTAAAATTTGTCCTTTTTTAATGCATTTACCCTGCGGAACCTGGGATTTTTGATGCAGACAAGTATTTTTGTTCGAACGTTGAT